ATTCTTTTTTTCTCCTTATCAGTCAGGAAAGACAAGAAAATTTCGGGGTAGCAAAGATTCTCTAGAATTTCTCTTAGATTCGAACCCATAGCTGATGATAGAACTAGAATAGATATTTTCTGTTTCCTACTCACACGAGCCCATATCCTTGCTTTTCTATCAATCTCTAATTCTAATCTTCCTCCCCAATCTGATATTATGGTACCCGCATAGACTGAAAGTCCGTTATGGTCCAATTCGGACCGGTAATAGATACCGGGACTTTGCAATATTTGATTGATCACAATTCTGTATATTCCATTTACTATAGAAGTTCCCAAGGAATTCATTAGAGGAATGTTTCCAATAAAAATTGTTTGTTCTTGCATATCCCCTCTGCTTTTCCAAATTAATCCTGCGGATACATATAATTCCGAAGAATATGTGAGTGATTCATATACAGCATCTCTTTCTTTTATCAAAGGTTCTACCAATTGATATGTGTCCACAAATAATTGAAATTCAATTTCTTGATCTGTATCCTCAATTTTTGGAAACTTAGAAAGTTCTTCTGTTAAGCCCTGATCAATGAACCTACAAAATCCTTCAAATTGTATTTGATTAAACCCAGGTATTGTAGACATTCCCGCATTTCCATCTCCGAGCATTTTGAATTTCCCATTTATCAAAAAATCCCATTTCTGCATCGAATCATATGAATCGATCTAGCAATGATAGAATTTCGATTCTGTTTACTGAATCACATGAAATTTTACCCAACTCCATATATATGGAATGTATGAAATATGAAATACATATGAACGGAGGAAAAAAGATAATTTTAGACTTAATTAAATTGGAATTTCTAAGAGAGAAATACAAATGGAAAGGAATTGAGAAATTCCACTTAGACTTACGGAGTTTTGTATAGAAAAGTAATTCAATTTATACCATTATTATGATATTCCATATTCCAATCCGACTGGATACCAGAAAAATAAACGGATTCGGGATTTGCTCTATTCGCTGAGCTAAAGACATAATAATCAGAAACAATATAACAATAGAAAGTTTGTTTTTTTTTAGCACTTAACCTTGTCGTGGATTCCATTGTTCAAAAAATGATTTGCAGAAAACTCTTTTTTCTTTTTTTAGTAGAATTTTGAGAATACGATTGAAGTGTGTAAGAAGGCTTGTATTTATTAAACCCGTGCGGATCTAGCTATCTATATATACATCGCTTCCCCTTATTGCACCTTATTGCATAGTTCGATTCGGGACAGTACATGTCGTGCTCTATCAAAATTTCGATTTTCTCTTCATACTTCATAAATTACAGTACAGCAATTTCCTGCTAATTCCCTATAGACAGGCATCATACACAGATAAGATACCCGATAAGATAGTTGCGTAACTGTAACAACTTAGGTTCTGGGGTTTACATAGACTCAGAATTGCGGTTATAATTGAAATTGAGAAGTCTTTTTTTATTGAAAAAAATCAATACTGATTAGTTATGTATCAATTTTGTTTTTCTTACATCATTTATCATTAGGGAAACCCAATTTGAGATTGAAATCCAAGAGTTTTCCAGTCAATAGTTAATGGTTCCAATTTGTCCTGGATTTTGGCTTGTGTGACTGAAAATCCATATTTGGTTTGTCAATAGATCAATAGAAAAGAGAGGAATTTCGATATTGTGTGTTTTGAGATACTATAAAAACAATTGAAGGGATGGATCCACTTCAAAAAAGAGGACGGATTTCTTTTAGGCAAGGAATTAAGGAACACGAGGTTTCAGATAGAAGTACAATAAAAAAAAAAGACATTTAGTAACCCCCCCAAAAACAAAACAAGCAAACGGGGAATATTTTCATCGATTTTGTATAGTTTTGGCGGCATGGCCGAGCGGTAAGGTGGGGGACTGCAAATCCTTTTTCCCCAGTTCAAATCTGGGTGTCGCCTGATCAACAAAAGACAAGACTCGAAATCCCTTATTCTGCTTTGCTGGTATAACTCGCCGAATTTTTCACAGCAAAACAAGGCGTAAGAAAAAGACTCTTGATACTTTATTGTTCTAAATAGCTGCGGGTTCCGTTCTTTAAAGTGCTGTAAATCTTTGCATCTAGGATTCAAGGGAAGATTCTAGTAGTGGAAAGGCTATCATATCAAATCAAGAGTTACCGATTTCTTTCCACTACTAATGGAGTGTCTACTTACCAGGTCTTGAATTAGATTGGATAGTCAAACGGAAAATCGAATTAATAGTTATGGAAGGGGGAGAAAATACTTTGTATACAGAGTATACAGACTCATGAGAGTCTCTGAGTGCACGGGCATTCAAGCAATATTAGATTGGATGCATAAAGGAGAATGGGTCTTCTTATTCCTACATATTAGTAACATTCCCTTTGATACTTCCAAAGAAAAGTGTGACTGCGTATTTTGTTTAATGTTTCCCGATTCTACTAGAAATCATATAAGAACTTGTTATACCTTGTTATACGTGGATTTATAGGAG